TTTCATTTTCATATAGAATCTTTGAAAAAGACTTTCCTCTCTAAGAAAGAAAGGACTTACTATCTTTGGGATTTGATGCTACACCGCTGCTCAATACCTTAGTGGATCAACTCTATTACATAAGTTGATTCCTAACTTATATCTCATATCATGACATAAGTAAGCAGTTTTTTCTTATTGTATCGGCCCAAAATCTCACTAGTTGATCTTTACGGCGCTTCCCCTATCAATTAGATCTTTTATCTATCCATAGAATATAGTATTATAGGCATATCTATTTCTTCTTTTTTTGGCTTTTATGAAGTCTCTTTCTTTGCTACAGCTAATAAAAATCGTTGCTTTGTACGATACATATGTAGAAAGCCTATCCTCTAGTATTTACTAGCGTATTTTATCTTTCTTTCCCTCTTTCTATAGTGGAGATAGTCGCACGTAATGACAGATCACGGCCATATTATTAAAAGCTTGTGGTAAGAATGGGTTTCGTTCTAGTGCCCGGAAATAATATTCCAAAGCTTTTGTATGTTCTCCGTTACTTGTGTGGATAAGGCCTATGTTATACAGTATATAACTTCGATCATAGGGATCAATTTCGAGTCTCATAGCTTCATAATAATTCTGTAAAGCTTCCGCATAATTTCCTTCGGATTGAGCTGACATCCGTTACGGTCGTTCATTCTATTCAAAGAATCCCCGTTTCAGAACCGTACGTGAGATTTTCATCTCATACGGCTCCTCCCTTCTGTGCATAATGAATGATAATAATCCATGGAACCAAAAGAATATTGAAATATTCTCATTATGAACTGACAGGGACTAGTGTTTTTACAAGAAATCTCTAGCCAGCCTTCCTGCAAGAGGTCTTTTCTTAACACTAATCGTGTTGTTGCTAGATAGAAAAGGTTACTCCAACAATTTCTTTGTCCTCAACGCCCCCTATTTCCAGGAATTAGTCACTTCAACAGTCTTTGATGGTTATATAGGTATCCAAAGTACAAACGAGATGGATGTTTGTTGTCCCAACCATTCTTGTTAGTTCCGATCCCGATAAGGAAAGGGATTATTTATAACAAAGTTTTTTTGTTGATTCCTAGGTGTAGTGCTTCTTCCCCTATGCCGCCTATTGGTACTGATGGAGTAGGATTGACCTCTAATACAGAAAAAAAAAAGAACCTATAGGTGTAACCTTTCGCTCAATACTAGATTAGAAAATGGAAGCATCTGAGGCTGCATCAATCGGGGATACACAATAGAAGGAATTGTTCTATTTCCAAACTTCACCTTCAAGAAGCGTAGATTTTTTTCAGGTTTATTGAAATAAACGCTTTTCGTTTTATACCGAATCCAACCCTGCGTGCCTCTTTACTCGTAAGACGTAGAACACTAAATAGAATCAAATCGCACCATCTCTATAATAGGTAAATGCCTCTTTTTCTCCGGAAGTTGTCGGAATTATTCGTAATAAGATATTGGCCACAATTGAAGAGGTCTTATCAATAAAATTTCCATTTATCCGTGATCTAGGCATAGTTCGCAATCCATTCTATAATTCTTCTCATTACCTCGCGTGGGAAAAGAATCCCACAAACAAAGGAATTGTATAGGACGAAATAACATAAAAAAAGACTCGTTCTAAACATTTAATTTCTTTTTCCTACAGATTATGATAACTCGAAAAGTTTTTTTATTATGATTAAAAGAGGAAAAAGAATAGAATAATCATTCTATGATAAAAATCCCATCCATTTTAATATTTCGAATTGTTATAATCGGTTGGTGGTACCTATACTACAAAAATATGAATGGCTCGCTATTCACCCGATTTCTGGGTCATAATCATAAAATTATGTCGGAGAGATGGCCGAGTGGTTGAAGGCGTAGCATTGGAACTGCTATGTAGGCTTTTGTTTACCGAGGGTTCGAATCCCTCTCTTTCCGCACCTTCGCCTAATTCAAGAGCGTTATTGACCACAATGGATCAAATAACAAGGAATAGGATTATTCCAATAGGTAGACCTTTCTTTGAAATGAATTCTCTATTCCTATCCTAATTGGGGTGGTACGAAAAATACTGATTTAAGGGTAGCCAAGACATACAAATATCCCCGTGGACCCATTTATGATACATGAATGGGAAAAATCTCCGAAGCAAACCCCTTAGCTTCGGTCGATTTACTTCAGCGAAAAGGGGGCAAAATTCCCCGAATCCTTGCCATTTTAGTTAGGTTCAAGTCTGACGGGAATAATATTCTACGACTAGCAACTCGTTTATTTTCAAACCGACCCACTTACTATCTATTATTTGATTGACTAACCCCTTATATTGGGATGAGTGAAGAGTCAAATGTTTTGGCAATTCTTCATGGGAGGATGAATCAAGATAATTTTGAATCAGAGCTTTTGATTTTTGTTCATCCCTCGTCGTAATAATATCTCGGGGTTTGCAGCGATAACTTGGTATATCTACTATATGGCCATTAACTAAAATATGTCTATGGTTAACTAATTGCCGAGCTCCAGGAATGGTCGAAGCCATACCCAATCGAAAAAGTATGTTATCCAAACGCATTTCAAGTAATTGTAGTAAAACCTGACCAGTTGACCCTTTGGCTTTTCCGGCGATACGAACATATTTGAGTAATTGTCGCTCTGTCAGACCATAATGAAACCGCAATTTTTGCTTTTCTTCTAGACGAATACGATATTGAGACTTTTTCCCAGAACGCGATTGATTTCTAAGATCATTTCCGGGTTTAGGCCTTTTACTAGTTAGTCCCGGTAAAGCCCCCAGACGGCGTATTTTTTTGAAACGAGGCCCTCGGTAACGAGACATAAAAACTCCTTTTTTATTTACAAAATAAACCTAAATTAAGACTGAACTAAACGATAAACGAAAAAAATCTACTGAAGTTAAGTTGTACTACAAAGAAGAATTAGATGAATTGTATCAATATTCAGACTCTTTTGTATATATAGCAAGTTGTATATATAGCAAGGTAGGCATACTTTGTCCTAATTTGTTCTGTAGAGATCTAACCAACCGCTTGAATCCGTTTTTTATTCATAGTTGGAAGTTCTTACAACATAATAGATCCGCTATTTTTGAGAAAAAGAAAGAAGTCTTTTCAATATTCCTTGAGTTCAAGGAGACATTATTAATCATGTAAAAAGTATAAAATAGAACAAAGAGAGAAAAGCCGGCTATCGGAATCGAACCGATGACCATCGCATTACAAATGCGATGCTCTAACCTCTGAGCTAAGCGGGCTCACATAACAGAAATTGTGTTGTGCATAGGAATTCAGTCAACTACTTAGCTCTTAGCTATTCAAAATAGATAATGAATATGAATAGAGAAAAAATGAATACTGAATAGAATGTTATTCTATAACAATAAATATATAATATAACATAAGAATTTATATAACGATAAATAGAATGATATATGATATAAAAATTTTCAATGGGAAGAAATTTTAAATTTTTTCTTTTCCATGATTCTCTTTTATATTTATAATGAATATGATTATCAATATCTTAATTCTAAATTATTAGAAATTAATAAAAAATATGGCATTATAAATATAAAAGAGAATCGAACGTTCAAGTATTTCAAGTCGCGTGGTAAAAGTGAGAGGAAGAGAGGAATATATATGTGGTATATATCCATCCATATTGAATTGCGGATACATCAATGATAGAATCATTTCTGATTAAACCAAATATAGGTCCAGGTCCTTCAATAGAGAAATAAGGGGTAGATAAGAAAGAAATAAAATAAATCAAAGAAGGGTAAAGAGAGAAATCCTTTAGATAGATAAGCTGTATCTAATGAATTCAATGGTTAACGGTTCCAGCATAAACGAAAGAAAGAAGGGGATGGCATCCCAGCGAGATCTTCGTCTCAAACTAAAAAGGGGATATGGCGAAATCGGTAGACGCTACGGACTTGATTGGATTGAGCCTTGGTATGGAAACCTACTAAGTGATAACTTTCAAATTCAGAGAAACCCTGGAATTAAAAATGGGCAATCCTGAGCCAAATCCTGTTTTCAGAAAACAAATTAAGGGATTTCTGAAAGCGAGAATAAAAAAAGGATAGGTGCAGAGACTCAATGGAAGCTGTTCTAATGAATGGAGTTGACTGCGTTGGTAGAGGAATCCTTCTATTAAATTTTATTTAAACTCCATAAAGAATGAGGGATGAACCTATATACGATACGTACGTATACGTACTGAAATATCAAAGATTCTATTAATGCCGCCCTAAATATATTTTTTTTACATAAAAAAAAGGAATAATTTTTGTGAATCTATTCCAAGTTGAAGGAAGAATCGAAAATTCAGTGATCAAACCATTCACTCCATAGTCTGATAGATCTTTTGACGAACTGATTAATCGGACGAGAATAAAGATAGAGTCCCGTTCTACATGTCAATATCAATACCGACAACAATGAAATTTATAGTAAGAGGAAAATCCGTCGACTTTATAAATCGTGAGGGTTCAAGTCCCTCTATCCCCACAAAAAGGACCGTTTTACTCCCTAACTGTTTATTTATACTTCTATTCTTTTTTCTTTTCGGCAGCGCCCCCAAATTAGCTATATTTCTTGTACTATTTCACAAAAGGATCGGAGCAGAAAAGCCTCTCTCGTATCACAAGTCTTGTGGTATATATGTAAAAAAGAAAATCTATGATCAAGGAATCCTCGTTTGAATCATTCACAGTTCACATCATTATTTTCAACTTAAAAAGTTTTCTTTTTTGAAGATTCTGGAAATTCCAGGGCTTGGGTATATGTCAATTCAAGAGAATCAAAAAGCATTACAAACTCTTACCCAGGCCCTCTAGTAGGATGGGCATGGTGCCTCAAGAAGGGTTGGGATAGCTCAGTTGGTAGAGCAGAGGACTGAAAATCCTCGTGTCACCAGTTCAAATCTGGTTCCTGACATTGAGTATCTACTGTTAAGTTCCTGACATTGAGCATCCATTATTA